GTGAGTAATAGCTCTGGTTATTCGCTGTTCAAAAATTCTTGTTTGGGCAGTTCATACCATCCATACATAGTGTTTTGATCTAAGATTTCAATTCTTCCGTCTTTCAGCAGTAGCATATTGTTCCGTGGAGCTAAGGTCCAAAATAGGGAAGAAACGGGTGTTTCTACGACTCTACCACTCAGTCAACTCTCTTCCACTTAATCCCTATTTCATGGCCACATATTTTTCCGGCTAAGTAATGGGAAACCCTTCTACTGTTACATGAATCCTATTTTCATTTCATCCGGGAAAAGCCATTTTTTTCTAAACAATGTCTTTGTCATTTGATCCAATAGCCTTCTGTTAGATAGGAACAGATTTGATAAATACTGATAACTCTCAGATGGAGTATTAGAACGGAAAAATCCATTAGATAATGAACTATTGGTTATAAGCCATCTCTGGCGATCAATCACGAATTCGAAGTGCTTTTCTTGCGTCTTCTTGCTAAACCAGCGTTGAGATGTAGATGAAGGGGCATCCTTCTTTTTTGGGGGATTAAGAAGAAGAACAAGCTCCTTTGACATCTCTTCATCTGCCAAGGATTCTGGATCTGAAAACACATAGACAAAGGGCGGATCTTTGTATAGGAAAAAGAGTGGATCTCCAGGGTCCCAAATGAATTGGCTTATTCGAAAAAATCCTTGTTCTTCGGAAAATCCATCTCGTGTCTGGGACTGCATGGTTTCACTCTGCAAGAACTCCGAATCATTTTCTTGAAGCTCCTCCTCTTCATCTTGAAGCTCATCCTCTTCATCTTGAAGCTCCTCCTCTTCATCTTGAAGCAGCTCATCCTCTTCATCTTGAAGCAGCTCATCCTCTTCATCTTGAAGCAGCTCATCCTCTTCATCTTGAAGCTGATCCTCTTCCTCTTGAATCTCATCCTCTTCATATTGAAGCTCATCCTCTTCATCTTGAAGCTCATCCTCTTCATCTTCATCACAATCCAATAGAAAGTCCCAAGGGCGCCATATTCTAGGAGCCCAAACTATGTGATTGAATAATTCCTCCTCCATCTGTTGCGGGTCGAGGACTCCTTCCCCTTCTTCAAACTCCGATTCGTATTTTTGATAGATAAATCTCTGAATATCTAAGGGATTCCTTGGTTTGGGCCGAAGAAGCAATGTCACTCGATCATTATCAAACTGACTGGAATCTTTTTCTGTCCCTTCTACTTCATCTTCTGTCCCTTCTACTTCATCTTCTGTCCCTTCTACTTCATCTTTTTCTGTCCCTTCTACTTCCTCATTATCAAACTGACTGGAATCTTTTTCTGTCCCTTCTACTTCATCTTCTGTCCCTTCTACTTCATCTTCTGTCCCTTCTACTTCATCATTATCAAACTGACTGGAATCTTTTTCTGTCGGCGAGGATCCCACCAGAGCGCCTTCTAACTCTAATAGGCCATGAACTAGATCAGATAGGCCATGAACTAGATCAGAATCGTTCTCAACGAGTCCATAAGAAGTGATCCTATTTTTTTCATCGGGTCCGGGGGGAGACAAAAGGTCTTGAGCGATCGATCCGGCAGAACAACTCAAAAGATAAAGAAGTATCGTTAATTTCTTCATGCTCGTTCCAAGTTCGAAGTACCATTTGTACAAATAAGAATCCCCTTCGTCACATGAGTTCTTCTTGATATAGATAGATATAGGATCTATGGGGCAATTCCTTAGAAGTACATTTTGTGCAACAGCCCTTCCTATCTGATAGAAAAGGATCCCATGCTCCTGAACCGGTCTTACGTCGGCTCGCAAATCCCAAGTTTTTCTATGAAGAGCAGATCTAATTGTAGTAGTGTCTATAATGGATTTCTTCTGTGTAATACTAATCGATAGGGCCTCATTGGTAAGTGCTACAAGATCTGGTACACTGGGACCAAAGGTTGTGGACCCGAATCCATTAGTATGGAACATTTTCTTTTCCAAGTGAAATCCCCTAGTATATGAAAGGGTGAAAAGGCACTTTCGTTGTTGTGGAATAAGAAGCCTTCGTATCTTAATGCATGTATTTAATTTATTCGGAGCTATTAGAGCGGGATCCACTTTTTGGGGAATATGAGTCGAAGCAATAACAAGAATATCATTTTTAGTGGAACATCTTTCACAATCCCTGGAGAGATGGTTCACTAATAGACCGAGGGATAAGTAATTCGACTCATTCGAATCCAGATCATGAATGTTTGGAATCCATATTATGCAAGGAGACATTGCTTTTGCTAATTCGAATTGAAGGGTGATATAAAATTCGTCTATTTCCTCATCCAGCATCTGATACACAAGTGGCACATTCGTCGTAGTTAGCAACTCCGTCATCTCGCTATCAACAAAATAGTCCATATCACCAGGCTCATAATCGTCCATATCACCAGGCTCATAATCGTCACTGTCACTATCCTCAAAATCGTCACTGTCATCGTCAAAAAAATCAAAAAAACTGCCCTCGTAATCGTCCGCCTCGTCACCATACTCATCAAAAAAGCCACTCTCGTCAATATCAAAACCGTTAGGCGTCTTGTTATCCAGGAACTTGTTCAGAACTACTGTAATGAAAGGAACATAGGAGTTTGTCGCTAGGTATTTGACCAAATAGGATCGTCCAGTTCCTATAGAACCTATCACTAAAATACCCCTAGAGGGGGATAGGGCTAAGCGGAGCGAAAAGGGTTTTCCATGAGATGCGAAATGAAAACTATTAGCCCCGCACGAGGTTTGTGAATAAGTGATTGTCTGATAATGAGCAAGGAATATCCGTCTTTCTGCTAAACAGGATGTATTGCACTCATAATTCATTAGATCCTTTTTATGAATGTCAACTAAGTGTCGTAAGTAAATTGCTCCCGGTTGTTCAATCATTTGATAACCAGAGTCATTCTTTGATAAATGATCACTATGAGTCAAACTCAATAGAATTTGATCAATCCTTTTTTCTCTCGTTAAGGTGGAAAACGGAACCAAGAATTCTCTTTCTTTATCCTCAATCGCATCACAGTTCGCGATCCAGGATTCTATTTTATCGTCAATCAAACACCAATGACCGTTCACATTTTCTATTATTTGATCATAACGATAACGTTGACCAGAACAGAGAGAAGAGAAATCCCCTAGCTCTGTTATCAATGAATGGAGCTCTTTACTTGTATGACTTAGATGTCTCGTATTTTTCAAAAAAGCGATTCGATTGATGGGATTTGGTGTGATACTGATGAGATCGAAGAGATGTATAAGAAAAGATTTGCGTCCACCCCATAGCATCTTGCCGCCAGAGGCAGACACCCACAGTTCTTCTAGATAATCTACTAATTTTTCCAGAGCAACTAGAAAGAGCTTCTTTAAAGAATGATGTTCAGGGTACCTATCCAGAAGTTTTCGCAACTCCACGATGTATGATGGAATCATCAAAGATTGGGCCCTTGCGAAATCTCTCTGTAACTCACTATAGGCTCGGGAAAAAAAGATAAGGTGTGAAAAAAGGAGATATCCAGCAACAAGAAGAAGGAAAAGGATTGAATAGAGGAACTCCCGAACATTTGGCCATCTCAGATCTGTCGATATCGATGGTGACTCATTATTTCGATGAATCATTTCTTCATACAGAAGAAGCTTATGGAAACACTTACTCGAAATCTCACTTATCCAATTCCATTGTGAAAGACACAATTTTTTCTGAAGAATTCGCCATGATGTTCCGCATGGATCAGATATAGCATGACAAATGGACACAAATTTAGGACTGCTCCTTAGTATCGGCAATAGGTATGATGACCAAGTATCTAAAAACATCAACTTTAGCAAATTGTACCCTGTCGAGGTAAGGATAAATGGCATATATGTTTTGAATAGATTCCAGTTTGAGAGAATTGAAGAAACCCTATCTCCTTGCAAGGCTCTATCCATCTGCACTTTCTCAACCCATTTCTTTAGATAAAGACTCTGTTTTTTCTTTTTCCTCTTTTCGGATGATAAACATTTCTCAGAATGAATCAAACCCATGTTTGAATTGAAATTGAGATACTGATACAAGTTCTTCCCTTCTGAATCAGATAGATTCATATCTGAAAGAGGTTGACAATAAGTTCTTTCAAAATTGACTATCTGTCCCTCTGTTAGAGGTGTTCCAGAAATGTCTGCGATCGAGTAAATAGCTCTACGAACTAATGGATCAGATCGCATTGCAAGGTGGAAATATTTGTAAAAGTTATACCTTTCGTCACCACTTTGTGGAAAATCCTTAGGTATGAATATGTTAGATACCTGTGACTCGATTGGTGAAATAGTATCTCTCTCCAAAAAAGCATGTTTTTTTTTGCCGCCGCACAAAGAAAATTTTTTGTTGCGAATGAACAAGATATTGAGGAATTGTCCATACGTAAAATCGAAATTCTTGATACGGGCCCTTTCCACATAAAAGGGGAATCTTTTGTTACAAAAGAAGCCGAAGTCATGTGGATTCTTCAAGAATCGAAGTCGATTTGCTTTATAAAAAGAAGATATCAATGAACTTCTATGAAATGGTTTCACGGGATTCAACCAATTGTCTTGATCGTGGGATATCATTGAGAAATAGGAATCCAAAGATTTCCTGCGATTATTTCTAGTATGGAATGAGTCAATCATCCCCTCTGGTTTCTTATTGAACAATAATTTCGATTTTTGGGAAGTCTCATGATCATCCAATAATAATGGTTTCCATTTTTTCAAATAAACGAGTTGAAGACCTATTGATTCTAAGAACTGATTGCAGAGTTGATCATTCGGACCTTTCAATTCAGAGACGCGGATCTCGGACCTATGAATGGGGGGGGTATTCCCGAAACTCACAAAGAAAAAAGGAAGTGAGTTAGACAAAAAAAGAAGTAACTTGGAGAAAACGAAAGGAAGTAACTTGGAGAAAACGAAAGGAAGGAACTTATACAAATCTTTTTTGTCGATAACCTCAGACCGATCACTCGAATATTGGTT